TAAATGTGTTTTTGATTTTAGTTTTGTTATATAGGATCTTTATATGTACGCTCTAAGGAAAAGAAGAAAAAAAAAGAATCGAACGTTCGAGTATTCTAAATTCTATCAAAAAATGATAGAAGGACGGACAGAGAAAATAGATATATATGTGGTATATATATCTTTATATTGAATTGCGAATACAGAGATAATAGAATCATTTCTGATTCGACCAAATATGGGTATCCGATATAGATGAAAGAAAATCAATCAAACAAATAGAAGGAAACTTTTTTCAATATGGGAATAGGTATCTAATAAATTCAACAGTTCCGGCATAGAATTTAATTAATTCTCATAATACAAATGAAAAAACATCCTAATGAGATCCCAATCTCAAAGAAAAAAAGGGGGATATGGCGAAATTGGTAGACGCTACGGACTTAATTGGATTGAGCCTTGGTATGGAAACTTACCAAGTGAAAACTTTCAAATTCAGAGAAACCCTGGAATTCACAATGGGCAATCCTGAGCCAAATCCTGCTTTCCGAAAACAAACAAATAAAAGTTCAGAAAGTGAAAATCAAAAAAGGATAGGTGCAGAGACTCAATGGAAGCTGTTCTAACAAATGGAGTTGACTACATTTCCTTTCGCAGTAGGAAATGAATCCTTCTAGAAAAATTCAAGAAAGGATCAAGGATAAACATATATATCTATATATATGTTATATATATGTACTGAAATACTATTTTAATTGATTAATGAAGACTCCAAACTTATATTCTTCTATTTGTAAATATTTCTATCACAAATGAAAGATGTGAATCAAATCAATTACAACTTGAAGAAAAAATGGAATGGAATATTCATTCATCAAATCAGTCACTCCAGCATAGTCTGATGGATCTTTTGAAGAACTGATTAATCAGACGAGAATAAAGATAGAGTCCCATTCTACATGTCAATACTGACACCAATGAAATTTTTAGTAAGAGGAAAATCCGTCGACTTTAGAAATCGTGAGGGTTCAAGTCCCTCTATCCCCAAAAGACCATTTTATTCTCTAATTTTTTATCCTATATCCTCTTTTTATTTTAAAATGAAAATTCGTTAAAATTCATTATGTGTCTTATTCAGTCTATTCTTTCACAAAAGGATCCGGATGGAATTTTTCTTTTTGTTATCATAAGAACAAGTCTTGTTGGAATTGGTAGTTGAATATATTTGACACACGTAGAATTTTTTTATATATGATAAACGTACAAATGAACATCTTATCTTTGAGCAAAGAATCCTCATATGAATAATTAAGAATACATAATCATTACTACTACTGAAACTTACAAAGTCTTTTTTTTTTTATTTAGTTGACATAGACTCAAGTAATTTCTTACAATGAGGATGGTACGTCAAGAATGGTCGGGATAGCTCAGCCGGTAGAGCAGAGGACTGAAAATCCTCGTGTCACCAGTTCAAATCTGGTTCCCGGCGATTCATTTGTATGAGTATCTATTCCCATATTCATTAAAATGAATATGGGAATAGATATATATTTATTAGTGGTCTTGATCATCCTACATAATTTATCTAGGTGTCCGGAGATATGCTCTTTCTAGATGAAGAATGAATACATGTATATTCTAGGTATATACAGTATGTAAATGAATTATTCGATTTTGTTTCTCTTTTTTCTACTCTCCAAAAAGAATGTTACTATTTCAACAATATTCAAATGGTTAAATTAGTTGGTTGAAAGACCAAAAAGTTTAATCTAGGGGAGTTCAGAGGTGGGAATAGTCAAAATTCATCTCAGATACATTACAAATAAATCCGGTCCATTTCTTTGTATTTTCTTTGGTATTTCTATTTTCTTCATTTCTTTGACTTTTCTTTTTCGTAGCCGGATATATGATTGATGTTGATGTGCATCTTACATAGTTAATGATGCAGAACTTTTTCAGTTCATCCTATTGGCTTGGCTCATCCGAAATAAGTATCGTTCAAATTTTAGAATCTCAATGAATCCCTATATTATTCTCTTCTTTATTTCCAAATCTTATTATTTATCTCATCCATAATAAGATATAAGATATGAATGAAAAGATATAAGATATGAATGAAACCTCAATTATTCTGTCTAATCTATAAAAAAAATGTACATATATTCCTTGAAAATCTGGGGTTGTCGAAGGGCGGATTACTTTCTTATTTTTATCATTTAGTGAGCATCTTGTATTTCATAAAAATTGGGGGCGATATAATCTTTACGCAAAGGCCATCCTATCCAACTTTCGGGCATTAAAATACGTTTCAGACGCGGATGATTATCATAAGAGATTCCTAACATATCATAAGATTCCCTTTCTTGAAAATCCGCACTTTTCCAAACCCAGAAAATAGAAGGAATTCTGGGATTTTTCCTTGGGGCAAATACTTTTATGCATACCTCTTCTGGTTGATCTAGACTATACTCTATTCTCGTAAGATGATAGACACTAGCTAACAGTCCTCCTGGTGCTA